AATAAAGTGCCTGATAAAAGGATTATTTTGATAGAATAAATTATGTAATTATTTACCTTTATTATACCTTATAGAATTAAACTATATCTTTAAATTTCAAAAATTTATATGCTTCTTACATTAATATATACACCATAAAAATTAAAGATAAGCTAAATAAGCTAATGAGTTCATACCTCATTTATAAAGGTTTTAATCCTTTTTTTTAAAATTTCTACTAATTATAATTACACAAAATTGCTATTTTTCACTACTATAATAATAAGAAGACTATTTTCTATTTCATCACTTTCATTTATTAATATATGAATGGGTATAGAAGTTAACTTAATTTCTTTCATTCCATTAATAATTAATAATTCTAATTCTTTAAGTTCAGAAAGAATAATAAAATATTTTCTTATTCAATCTCTAAGATCAGCCAATTTTTTAATTTCCTCAATCATTCTTATCTCCATAAATAAATGATTTTCTTCTTTTAATTGAATTAATTATTTTATTTTTTTTTTAATAAATATCAGACTTTTAATGAAAATAGGAGCAGCCCCCCTTCATTTTTGATTTCCTAAAACTATAAAAGGATTAAATTGAATAAATTGCTTAATCCTAAGAACATGACAAAAAATTATCCCAATAATCATCTTATCCTACTGTTATTTAACATCTATTATAACCATCTTTATTGTTCTGAGAGTAACTTTTGGAAGATTAATAGGATTTAATCAAACATCTTTACAAATAATTCTAGCATATTCATCAATTACTCATATCGGATGAATACTTACAACCATACTAATTAATATAAACATATGAATTTTATATTTCATAATCTATAGATTTTTAACCTCAATCTTAATAATAATATTTAATTTCATAAAAATTTTTCATTTAATTCAAATTTTTTCAACTAAACCCTCATCGTACATTAATTATTTTATTTTTTTAAACCTTTTAAGATTAGGAGGATTACCCCCATTTTTAGGATTTTTACCTAAATGACTTACTATCAATTTTCTTATCTTAAATAAATTTTACTTAATAAACTTTATTTTAATTATAAGTTCTTTAATTAATCTTTTTTTTTATATACGTATTATGTATTCATTCCTCATAATAAATTATTTTGAAATTAAATTTAATAAAATTTTTATTAATAAAATTAATTTTATAATTATTACATCATTTATCTCCTTATTTGGATTAATTTTATTTTCAATAATTATTTATATCTAAAAACTTTAAGTTAACAAAACTAATAATCTTCAAAATTATAAATAAATTTTTTAAAATTTAAGTTTTAGTAATTTTTTACTACTCTAAATTTGCAATTTAATATCATATATTGAATATAAAACTTTAGTAAAAAAGAATTAATTCTTATTAATAAATTTACAATTTATTGCCTAACATTCAGCCATTTTACTGCGACAATGATTATTTTCTACAAATCATAAAGATATCGGAACTATTTATTTTATTTTTGGAATTTGAGCTGGAATAGTCGGAACTTCTCTTAGTATAATCATTCGAACAGAATTAGGAACTTCTGAATCTTTAATTAAAAATGATCAAATTTATAATGTTTTAGTAACAGCCCACGCCTTTATTATAATTTTTTTTATAGTCATACCTATTATAATCGGAGGATTTGGTAACTGATTAGTCCCCCTAATAATTGGGGCCCCTGATATAGCTTTCCCTCGAATAAATAATATAAGTTTTTGACTTTTACCCCCATCTTTAAATTTTCTTCTAATTAGTTCTATTGTCGAAAATGGAACAGGAACCGGTTGAACAGTTTACCCACCTCTATCATCTAACATCGCTCACGCTGGTAGCTCAGTAGATATCTCAATTTTTTCTTTACACCTCGCCGGAATTTCTTCAATCTTAGGAGCTATTAATTTTATCTCTACTACAATTAATATACGATCCAACCTAATTACATTAGATCGCCTCCCCTTATTTGTTTGATCTGTAGCAATTACAGCCCTCCTTCTTCTTCTATCTTTACCAGTATTAGCTGGTGCTATTACAATACTATTAACTGACCGTAATTTAAATACATCATTTTTTGATCCTTCAGGAGGGGGAGACCCCATTCTTTACCAACACTTATTCTGATTTTTTGGTCATCCTGAAGTCTATATTTTAATTCTTCCAGGATTTGGAATAATTTCTCAAATTATTAATCAAGAAAGAGGAAAAAAGGAGTCATTTGGATTTTTAGGAATAATTTATGCTATAATAACTATCGGACTCCTAGGATTTATCGTATGGGCTCACCATATATTTACTGTTGGAATAGACGTTGATACTCGAGCTTATTTCACATCCGCAACAATAATTATTGCTATTCCCACAGGAATTAAAATTTTTAGTTGACTTGCTACTCTTCATGGAAGAAAAATTAATTATAACCCCAGCCTTCTCTGAAGATTAGGATTTATTTTCCTATTCACAATAGGAGGTCTCACGGGAATTATTCTAGCCAACTCTTCAATTGATATTATACTTCATGACACTTATTACGTAGTAGCTCATTTTCATTATGTACTATCAATAGGAGCTGTATTTGCAATTATAGGGGGGTTTATCCATTGATACCCCCTATTTACAGGACTAACTATAAACAGTTTTTGATTAAAAATCCAATTTATTATAATATTCATTGGAGTAAATTTAACTTTTTTTCCTCAACATTTTTTAGGTCTTTCTGGGATACCCCGTCGATACTCCGATTACCCAGATGCCTATCTATCTTGAAATATTGTTTCTTCTTTAGGATCTATTATATCCATAATTGGAATAATAATACTACTAATTATTATCTGAGAAAGAATAATTAATCAACGTCCAATTATTTTTAATCTTCAAATAAATTCTAATATTGATTGATTACAAAACACCCCACCATCTGAACATAGATTTAATGAGATACCTCTAATTTCATACTTCTAATATGGCAGAAAAATGCAATGGATTTAAACCCCATTTATAAAGATTTATCTTTTTTTAGAAATTGCTACTTGATCAAATTTAAATTTTCAAAATGGATCTTCTCCTTTAATAGAACAAATAATTTTTTTTCATGATTTTACTCTACTTATTTTAACACTAATTATTTTTTTTATTACTTATCTAATAATTAATTTATTTTTTAATCAATTAATTAATCGATTTTTAATAGAAGAACAAATAATTGAATTAATTTGAACAATTCTCCCAGCTATCATCTTAATTTTTATTGCTCTCCCATCATTAAAATTACTTTATTTATTAGACGAAAATAATAAACCTATTATTACCTTAAAAACTATAGGCCATCAATGATACTGATCTTACGAATATTCAGACTTCCAAAAAATTAATTTTGACTCTTATATAACCCCAGCTAACAAAATTAATATAGAAGAATTCCGCTTAATTGAAGTTGATAACCGTATTATTCTCCCAATAAAAACTCAAATTCGAATTATAATTTCAGCTTCAGATGTTATTCATTCATGAACAATTCCATCTTTAGCAGTCAAAGCTGATGCTGTTCCTGGACGATTAAATCAAGCTAACTTTTTATTAAACCGACCTGGTCTATTCTTCGGACAATGCTCAGAAATTTGCGGAACAAATCATAGTTTTATACCAATTACTATCGAAAGAATCTCCCCCACATTTTTTATTAATTGAATTAAAAATTATTACATTAGATAACTAAATAAGTACTGGTCTCTTAAACCATTAATAGTAATTTTCCATACTTCTAATGAAATCTTTAATATAAAAGAATTAGTTAAAATAACATAAATATGTCATATTTAAATTACTATATTTATAGTATTCTTTTATCCCTCAAATAATACCTCTAAATTGATTATTCTTATTCATTATATTTATTTTATTCTTTATTTTATTCCTAATTATAAATTATTTTATTTATAACCCCAATTTATCTAGTTCTAAAATTTCTATCCACCCCAAAAAAATTAATTGAAAATGATAACAAACCTTTTCACTATTTTTGATCCATCAACAAACATTATAAGACTTTCATTAAACTGATTAAGAACTCTCTTAGGATTAATAATTATCCCTATTTCTTTTTGATTGATTCCTACACGTCTTTTTTTCTTTTGAAACATAACTTCTAACTTTCTTCATAAAGAATTCAAAATACTTATCGGCCCTAATTATTCAAACGGAAGAACTTTTATCTTAATTTCCTTATTTAGATTAATTTTAATAAATAATTTTATAGGTCTATATCCTTATATTTTTACTAGAACAAGCCACCTATCTATAACATTATCGCTAGCTCTACCGTTATGATTCACCTTTATAATATACGGATGAATCAACAATACTCAACACATGTTTATTCATTTAGTTCCTCAAGGAACCCCATCTATATTAATATCATTCATAGTAATTATTGAAACAATCAGAAATTTAATTCGACCCGGAACATTAGCTGTACGATTAATAGCAAATATAATTGCAGGTCATTTATTAATCACTCTTCTAAGAAGAATAAACCTCAATGTATCCTCATTGATTGCAATATTCTTAATTATTGTAATAATTCTTCTTCTTACTCTAGAAGCAGCAGTTTCCGTGATTCAAGCTTATGTTTTTACTATTCTAAGTACCTTATATTCTAGAGAAGTAATTTAAAAATGTCAACTCATTCTAACCACCCTTTTCACTTAGTTAACTACAGTCCTTGACCCCTAACCGGAGCCCTTAGTTCAATAACCTTAATAGCAGGCCTAGTAATATGATTCCATACATTCAATATCTCCTTAGTTTTCTTAGGATTAATAATTACTTTAATAACAATATATCAATGATGACGAGATATTTCCCGAGAAGGATGCTATCAGGGGATACATACCTTTGACGTAACAACAGGGCTACGATGGGGAATAATTCTTTTTATCGTATCAGAAATCCTCTTCTTTACTGCTTTTTTTTGAGCTTTTTTCCATAATAACCTAAATCCTAGAATTTCAATTGGAAGAACTTGACCCCCTTTATCAGTCTATCCATTTAACCCCTTTCAAATCCCCCTCCTTAATACTATTATCCTTTTAACTTCAGGAATTACAGTTACATGAGCTCACCATAGAATTTTAGAAAATAACTTCACTCAATCTTTTTACAGACTTTTATTAACTGTAATCCTAGGATTTTATTTTACCCTCCTACAAGCTTATGAATATATTGAAGCCCCATTCACTATTGCTGATAGAATCTACGGAACTTCTTTTTTTATAGCAACAGGATTCCACGGATTACATGTTATTATCGGAACTTTATTTTTACTGACTTGCCTAATACGACACTTAAACTATCATTTCTCTAACAACCATCACTTCGGACTAGAAGCAGCAGCATGATACTGACATTTTGTAGATGTTGTTTGATTATTTCTATATACAGCAATATACTGATGAGGATCATAATTATTTATGTAATATATTCAGTATATTTGATTTCCAATCAAAAAGTTTAAATTTTTTAATATAAATAATTCTATTATTAATAATAATCTTTATTTTTTCACTACTTATTACTAATATTATAATTATGTTAGCCTTAATCTTAGCAAAAAAATCTTTTAATGATCTAGAAAAACTTTCAGCTTTTGAATGTGGATTTGACCCTAAATCATCTGCTCGACTCCCATTTTCACTTCATTTTTTTTTAATTACAATCATTTTTTTAATTTTTGACGTAGAAATTGTTCTTATTATACCGATAATTATAATTTTAAATATTTGCCAAATTATACATTGATTTATCATCAGAACAATATTTATTCTAATCTTATTAATAGGACTATATTATGAATGAAATAATAATATACTAAATTGAACAAATTAGGATTATAATTTATACATAAAATATTTGATTTGCATTCAAAAAAAGTTTAATTAAACTTATCTTAATTCAATTAAAAATAGGAAGCTAAAAAGCATTTAATTTCGACTTAAAAATTGGGTATTAAACTACCCCCTATTTTTAATTGAAACCAAACTAGAGGTATATTATTGTTAATAATAAAACTGAATTAATATTCCAATTAAAGAGATTTCCAAATTAAGCTGCTAACTTAAATTATAGTGTATAATCATTAATGTCTCTATTTATATAGTTTAACGAAAACATTACATTTTCATTGTAAAAATAAATTATTTTTATAAATTACTTAAAGATTAAATTAATCTCTTTAACATCTTCAATATTACACTCTTTATAAGTTATTTAAGTAAATCATAATTAAAATTATTAAAATAAATACCCAAATAACAAAAATTATTAAATAAATTTTGATAAAATTTATATGAAACTTTTGTATATCCTTAGATAAACTCATCAAATTAATATTAATATTTCTATAAATTAAATTTTCTAACCATCCAAAGTCTAATCTTTTTTTCATAATTACCCCTCTCTTTAAAACTAAAAAATTAACCCCATATGTAGAAAGAATCGGGAAAAATCATATACTTCCTATAAAATTTCTTACCCTAAACCAAATTTTTCAATTCTTCAACTTATAAACATAAATAAATAAATACCCCATCCCTAACCCTATAAAAATTACATATAAAACTATTAACTTTAAATGTAAAGGAATGTAAACTATGCTTATTACAGGCATAATTACTCATATCAACATTCTACCAGCTATAATTCTTATTATCATTAAAGAAAATATTCTCTTATTCATAACTCCATCTTCATCATGTAAATTAAATAATCTATATAACTTAAAGTCAGAAAAAAAACTTCAATATAATAAACGAAACGAATATCTAACTGTCAACCCAGTAGAAAAAAAAACGAAAAAAAATCTTAATAAATTTATATTTGATAAAAATATAACTTCTAAAATTAAATCCTTTGAGTAAAACCCAGCTAAAAAAGGAGCCCCACATAAAGCTAAATTAGAAATATTAAAATAAGTTCTAACTATAGGTATATACTTAATGATATTCCCCATACTACGAATATCCTGAGTATCCTTAAATCTGTGAATTAAAACTCCAGCACATAAAAATAATAATCTTTTGAAAAAAGCGTGAGTTAATAAATGAAAAAAAGCTAAATTTATAAAACCAGCTCCTAAAATAGTTATTATTAAACCTAACTGACTTAAAGTTGAAAGAGCAATAATTTTTTTCAGATCAAATTCGAAATTAGCCCCTAAACCTGACATAAATATTGTTAATATACCTAAAAACATCAAAAATTTAAACAAAATAGAATTTTCTATTAAAACACTAAATCGAATTAATAAATAAACCCCAGCAGTTACTAAAGTTGAAGAATGAACCAAAGCAGACACAGGAGTTGGAGCTGCCATAGCAGCAGGGAGCCAAGAAGAAAATGGAATCTGAGCTCTTTTAGTAACCCCCGCCAAGATTACTAATATCCCAATAATAAATATAAATCTATCTATTTTTATATAAATTTGATAAAAATAAAAATTTCATCTCCCATAATTAATTATCCAAGCAATAGCCATTAAAATAGCTGCGTCTCCAACCCGATTAGATAAAATAGTCAGCATTCCTGCATTATAGGACTTTACATTTTGATAATAAATTACTAAACAATAAGAAACTAAGCCTAATCCATCTCACCCTAATAAAATTCTAACTAAATTAGGACTAATAATTATAAATATCATTGATATTACAAATAATAACACCAAAATTAAAAACCGATTTTTGTTAATATCTATGGATATATATCTTCAGCTATAAAAAATCACTATTCTAGAAATTAAAAATACTACTCCAATAAAAAATATTGTTATTCAATCAAATAATAAAACTATCACTAATTCTCTCGAATTTAACGAAAAAAACTCATACTCATAAAAAATTCTTAAATCTTTAAAAAAAAGATAATTCCCTAAAAATAAACATAATAATCTAAATATTATTAATAATAACCCTCTAATAAAATATAAATTTAATAAATATATAACTTAAAATAACTATTTATATCTTTAATTCCACAAATTAAAATTTTTTTTTAAACTATTTAAGTATTACTTAAAATATAAAAATTAAAAAATCAAGCTTTAAAATTAATAAATTTAAAGGAATTCAATGAAGAAATAATAATAAGTATTCCCGTGATTCTCCTATATAATAACTTCTTATACTACCTAAAAAATTTCCATGCTGCATAAAAGAAAATAAATATAATCTATAACCAGCTGAAAAAAAAGAAACTAATATTAATAAAATTATTATAATATAAGATCATCTCACCAAACTATTTATTAAACTAATTTCCCCAATTAAATTTAATGAGGGAGGCGCTGATATATTAGAAGATAAAAATAAAAATCATCATAAAGTTAAAATAGGTATTATCGTTATTATACCCTTGTTAATTAATAAATTTCGTCTCATTAATCGCTCATAATTAAAATTTACTAAACAAAATAACCCAGAAGAACATAAACCGTGACCAATTATTAATAAATAAGCCCCTCTAAATCCTCAATTAGTTATTGTCAATAACCCCGCTAATATAATACCTATATGAGCCACAGAAGAATAAGCTACTAAAGATTTCAAATCAATTTGAAAAAAACATATTAAACTTACATAAAAGGCTCCTATTATTCTAATAGTAATAAAAAAATTATTAAATTTCATATTTAAAGAAGATAAAAATACTAATACACGAATAATCCCATACCCCCCCAATTTTAGCATAATTCCAGCTAAAATTATTGACCCAGAAATTGGAGCTTCAACATGAGCCTTAGGAAGTCATAAATGTACAAAAAATATTGGAACTTTAACTAAAAAAGCTATCAATATAACTAAATATATTAATAAAAAATTAAAATCTAAATTTTTTATTAAATAAATTATTGCTCCATAAATCTTTTGATCTAAATAAAAAATTCCTATCAACATAGGTAAAGATACAAATAATGTATAAAATAATAAATACATCCCCGCTATCAATCGCTCAGGTTGAGCTCCCCACCCTAAAATTAAAATTAAAATAGGAACCAATGAACCTTCAAAAAATAAATAAAATATAAATAAATTTATTCTACTAAATGTACAAATTAATAAAAGCAACAAAATAACTACATTTATAACAAAAATATTAACATAAAAATTACTTAAATTAATCTTTAATCTAGCTAAAAGTATTAATCCTCTAATTCAAATTCTTAAAAGAATCAATATATAAGATAATATATCGCAACCAAAAATATATCTTAAATTTCTAAAATATAAACTTCTCACTGACATAAACATAAACAAAAATATTCTAAAATAAATCATTAATTGTACTATTCAATACATTTTTTTTAATAAACATAAAAATAATGTAAATCTCAATATAAAAATAAACTTTATCATTAAATAACTCTAAAAATACGTACATAATCGTTCCCAAAAATTCGAATTATATACATTAAAATAGAAATTCCTAAAACTCCTTCACAAACTCTTAAAACTATAAACAATACTATAAAATATATTCTATTTCCCACACTAACAGTATAAAGATAAATTATAAAGAATAAATTTAGCATAATAAATTCCAATCTCAAAAGAATAATTAATAAATGCTTACGATTAAGAGAATACAAAAAATTTCCAATTAAATAATTAATTATAATAAAATTCATCAAATATATACTTTTCATTAGTTTTTATAGTTTAAAAAAAACTTTGATTTTGTAAATCAAAATTAAGAACCTTCTTTAAAAACTTCAAAAAAAAATATTTATTTATCTATAATCTCCAAAATTATTATTTTAATTAAACTATTTCTTGATATTTATATTTTAATATTTTCCAGATTTTTAATTATAAGCCTACTAATACTAAATCTTTACCACCCCCTAATAATCACAATTATTATAATTATCCAAACAACAATTATAACTCTAATTTTAGGCTCAATAAGAACATCATTTTGAATGTCTTATATAATATTTTTAACCTTTATTGGAGGAATATTAGTTTTATTTATTTATATTTCAAGACTAACTTCCAATAAATTAAATTTTTTAACTTTTAATAAAATTTTTTTAATATTAATGACCACTATTTTATTCTTTTTATATTTCAAAATTTTTTTCTTTAATACAAACTTAGAAATAAATAAATTTATAACCTTATTCACCTATATCAATACTGAAAATACATTATTTCTATCCAATTTTTACAATAAAAATGAAATATATCTAACAATCTTATTGATAATATACTTAATATTGACTTTAATTATTGTAACTAAAATTTCTAACTTATCATACGGACCAATACGTATTAAATTTTAATGAAAAACCATAAATTTCAACCTTTAAAATCTTCCCACCCTATTTTTAAAATTATAACAAATGCTTTAATTGATCTTCCAACTCCTTCAAACATTTCTTTTTGATGAAATATAGGATCACTTTTAGGGATCTGCTTAATCATTCAAATTCTAACAGGCCTATTTCTAACCATAAATTATGTTCCCAATATCGAATTAGCATTTGACAGAATTAATCATATTTATCGTAATGTAAACTATGGATGATTCATCCGATCTTTACATGCTAACGGGGCTTCATTTTTTTTCATTGTATTATACTTACATGTAGGACGAGGAATATACTATGAATCTTTTATATTTAAACCTACATGGTTTGTTGGAATTATAATCCTTCTTTTAACTATAATAACAGCTTTTATAGGATACGTTCTACCTTGGGGACAAATATCATTCTGAGGAGCAACAGTAATCACTAATATTTTATCAGCAATTCCTTACTTAGGACCAGACATAGTTCAATGAATTTGAGGGGGATTTGCAGTTAATAACGCCACTTTAAATCGATTTTTCATATTTCATTTTATCTTACCTTTTATTATTTTAGCATTTTCTATAATTCATTTAATATTTTTACACCAAACAGGATCAAGTAATCCATTAAGTATTAACAATAACATAGATAAAATTCCATTCCACCCATATTTCACAATAAAAGATACTTTAGGATTTTTCACATTAATTACAATTATTCTAATCCTATCAATTTATAGCCCATTTTTACTAGGAGATCCAGATAATTTCATCCCAGCAAATCCTATAGTTACCCCTATTCATATTCAACCAGAATGATACTTCTTATTTGCTTATGCAATTTTACGATCCATTCCTAACAAATTAGGAGGAGTTATTGCTCTTATAATATCAATTATAATTTTATTTATCATACCATTCACTTTCATTAAAAATATTAAAGGAAATCAATTCTATTTTATAAATAAAATCTTATTTTGAATCTTTGTATCTATTTTTATTTTACTAACTTGATTAGGCAGTTGTCCAATAGAATCTCCTTATATAAATCTTAGACAAATTATTACAATCTTATACTTTTTATATTTTTTTATTAACCCTTTTATTAATAAAATATGAGATAATCTAATTTAATTAATAAGCTTTTATAAGCATTTGTTTTGAAAACTTAAGAAAGAAGAATCTCTTCTATTAATTTTATTAATATTTTTATTTTACTAAATTTATTACAAACATAAATATTAAAACAAAATAAAAATATTAAATAATTTAAAGAAATTGGTAAATAAAATTTCCATGCTAAATTCATCAATTTATCATAACGATACCGCGGTAAAGTCCCACGAATTCAAATAAAAACAAACCCTAAAACTATTAATTTTAAAAAAAATATTAACTGAAAAACTTGACCCCCTATAAATAATAATACAAATATCATACTTATAAATAAAATTCTAGAATATTCAGCTAAAAAAATTAAAGCAAACCCCCCTCTTCTATACTCAACATTAAACCCAGATACTAACTCACTCTCCCCCTCAATAAAATCAAACGGGGCACGATTCAACTCAGCTAACATTGAAGAAACTAAACTTAATACTAAAGGAAATAATAAAAATAAAAACCAAATATTTTCTTGATAAATACTTAAATCTAAAAAATTAAAACCTATAATTAAATTTATTACAGACAATAAAATTAAAGCCAATCTTACTTCATAAGAAATTGTTTGAGATATTCCTCGTAAACTCCCTAATTTAGCATAATTTGAATTAGATGACCAACCTGAAATTACTATGAAATAAACCCCAACTCTTAAAATTCTCAATATAAATAAAAACCCTAAGTTAAAATTAAATAAAATTATTCCATAAGGAATTAAAACTCAAATTAATAAACTTAAAAATAAACTAAAAACAGGCATAAAATAAAATATAAAATAATTTGATAAATAAGGAAAAATAAATTCTTTATTGAATAACTTAATTGCATCATTAAATGGCTGAACAATTCCTATTATTCCAACTTTATTGGGACCTTTACGAAGCTGAATATACCCTAAAACCTTACGTTCTAATAAGGTAAAAAAAGCTACTCTCACTAATACTATAACAATTAAAAAAATTATAATAATTAAAGTCATATAAATTTCATAATTACTAATTACTATCTATGTTAATATAACATATAATTAAATTCTAAATTTAATACATTTTTCTGTCAAAATAGTTATTTAACAATTAAATTAATTCAATTTAATTAAAATTATTTAAAATTTTCAATCCTTTCGTACTAAAAAATTTATTTTTTTTAAAGATAGAAACCAACCTGGCTTACACCGGTTTGAACTCAGATCATGTAAAATTTTAATAGTCGAACAGACTAAATATTTAAACGGTTACATTCAAAATAAATTTTAATCCAACATCGAGGTCGCAATCTCTAATTTTAATAAGAACTTAAAATTAAAATTACGCTGTTATCCCTAAAGTATCTTATTCTTCTAATTATTAAAATAGATCAATTTTTCTTTTAATTTAAATAAAAATAAATAAAAAGTTTAAAAAATTTTTATATCACCCCAATAAAATAAGTTTTAAATTAAAATTATAACACATAAATAACTTAAATTAAATTAATTCTTATAAAGATTTATAGGGTCTTCTCGTCTTTTAAAATTATTTTAGCTTTTTAACTAAACAATTAAATTTTATTTTTATTAACTTAAAACAGCTTATATTTCGTCCAATCATTCATTCCAGTCTTTAATCAAAAAACTATTTATTATGCTACCTTTGTACGGTTAAATTACCGCAGCCCTTTAAAATTTAATTCAGTGGGCAGATTAGACTTTAAATTATTAACCAAAAAGACATGTTTTTGTTAAACAAGCGAATATAAAATTTTGCCGAATTCTTAAAGTTAATTAATCAATACTAAATATATTATATATCTAATTTATATACTAATAATATCATTATATCTTTATTTCAAAAGTTTAAACAAAATTCTTAATAGATTTCCATTAATCTCAATATATTAAAACTGATAAAATAAAAAATTTTTTATAATAAAATAAAAATAATAAATAATTTTATTCTTATATATTTTTAATAACTTAAACAATAATATAAAATTTTATTAAAAAGCTTATCCCTTTTAATATAATTAATTAAAGTATAAACTATCTAATTATAGAATAATTTATTAAATAAATAACTAAATTAAATTTATTTCTTAAGAAATTAGATATCATTTAAAACGATTAACATTTCATTTCTAATTAATTATTATTAATATTTTTTTTACAATAACTAACATAATCAATTAACTCTTTAAATTTCGAAAAAATTAATAATAATTAATTTTTAATAAATATTCTCTGATACACAAGATACAATAAATAAAATTTACTTTTTATTAAATAAATTTTCATATATTTCATCTTTCTATTACTATACTATTTTACTATAAATTATATTTTTTTTTCTTTAATTATACTAAAAATTATAAACTATTATTATTATTTTAATTAACTTAAATTAACTATCAAAAAAATTAAGAAAAAATTTCAAATTAAAATGATTTGCACATTAAATTTTCAATGTAAATGAATTACTTTACTATAAAGATTTAACTTGATCTTTCTAGAAACACTTTCCAGTACTTCTACTATGTTACGACTTATTTCAATTTAAAATGAAAGTGACGGGCAATATGTACATATTTTAGAACTAACATCATTTAAATTAATTAACTTAAATTACTTTTAAATCTACTTTCAAAAATATATTTCATCAATAATTATCTAAAAATTAATTTATTATAACCCATTAAATTCTTAACCATAAACTGCATCTTGATTTGATATAATTTTATTTAAAAAATTTAAAATTTTTTTATTTATAAAAAATATTTTTATAACAACGATATACAAATTAAATAAAATTAAGTAAAATAAATTGTGGACTATCAATTAATAAACAGGTTCCTCTAAATAGAATAAAATACTGCCATATTCTTTAAGTTTCAAGAATATATCTAATACTACTTATTTTTTTTATCTTTAATTTTATAATAGGGTATCTAATCCTAGTTTATATTAAATATTTTTTAACTTCATATAAATTTATAAAAAAAATAAATTTTAATTTAATATTTTACCCTATAAATTAAATTTTTATTTTAATGAGTCATATTAATTAAAATAAAAATATTTATTTTATTATTAGTATAACCGCGATTGCTGGCACAAATTTTATCAATAATTCTTATATTACTAAATCTAAATTTCTTTAATTTTTAATACTAAATATTATAATTTAAAGTAATAATTTTTAAAATTAATTAAAATTATACAAAAATTTATATACAATTTAATTAAATAAATAATAAATACCAAAGCTAGAATTAACTTTAAATATTTAAAACATAAATAGTTTTTTTGTATCATTAAGAAATTTAATACTATTAATATAAGATTTTTATATTTCTTATTTTTTTTTAATTAATTTATATAGATAATCAGATGGTAGTTAAATTTTAAATATTCATATATATGTCTATTATTTATATAATTTAAGTACTTAAATTTTTTTAAATATTTAAATATTTTTAAAAAAATAACTACAAATCTATTCTTATTAATGTATTATATAGTTTTTTTTTCTGTTCCAATATTTTAAAAATTTTTTTTAAAAA